CGAACCGGCCTCCGTGGATATCTTTGCTTCAGAACAAAACAATTAGAATTAGGCTCGGTCAACTGGAATGTGTATTATCCATATAGGAGATCTTCCAATTGAGAAGATCCATCGACCTGAGACGAAGAAAAAGGTCTACCTACTATTTTATTTAGTTATTCAGTTAAACCAATGATTCATTATTGGAGCAGATAGCAACAACTATTTCATCGGACATGCGTATTTTTGATTTTCCGATGGATTGACATGGTTTCATTAATGGAAATTGTTTGATGTAATGAGTAAATAGGCTCTTTCGCCGTTCAAGAATTCTTGTTTAGGCAGTTCATATCATCCATACATAGTGTTTTGATCTAAGATTTCAATTCTTCCATCTTTCTGCAGTAACATATTGTTCCATGGAGCTAAGATCCAAAATATGGAATAAACAAGTATTTCCACGACTCTACCACCTGGCCAATTCTGTTCCACTTAATCCCTTTTTCATGGCCACATATCTTTATTTTATGGCTAAGGAATGGGAAATCTTTCTCCTGTTACATGAATCAAATGTTTCATTTCATCTGGGAAAAGCCATCTCTTTCTCAACAATGTCTTTGTCATTTGATCCAATAACGTTCCGTTAGATAGGAACAGATTTGATAAATACTGATAACTCTCAGATAGAGTATTAGAATGGAAAGATCCATTAGATAATGAACTATTGGTTCTAAGCCATCTGTGGCGATGAATCAACAATTCGAAGTGCTTTTCTTGCGTATTCTTGATGAACCAGCGTTTATACATAGATGTAGGAGGATTTGTTTGGGAAGTAATAAGCCCCTTTAACATCTCTTCATCTGCAAAGAATTCTCGACGGGAAAACACAGAGACAAAGGACTGATCTTTGAATAGGAAAAAGAATGGATCCGCAGGATCCCAAATGAATTGGCTTATTCGAAAAAAGCCTTGTTCTTTGGAAAATCTATCTCGTGTCTGGTACTGCATGGTTCCACTCTGCAAGAACTCTGAATCATTCTCTTGAAGCTCATCCTCTTTATGATAAATGATCCGCTTGCCCCGAAATGACCCGGCCCAATAAGGAAATCCCAATTCAGTGGGCCTTTCGATACAATCAAATATATTGCCATAAGGGCGCCATATTCGAGGAGCCCAAACTATGTGATTGAATAAATCCTCCTCCATCTGTTGTGAGTCGAAGGCTCCTTCCCCTTCTTCAAACTCCGATTCGTATTTTTCATATAGAAATCTCTGATCAACGATAGAACAAGATCCATTTTGCATCATATCTAACTGATTCCTTGGTTCGGACCGAAGAAGTAGTGTCACTCGATTATTATCAAACTGGCTGCAATCTTTTTCTGTCCGTGAGGATCCCGCCAAAGCGCCTTCTACTTCTAATAGGCCATGAACTAGATCAGAATCATTCTCAACGAAGCCATAAGAAGTGATCCAATTTTTTTCATTGGGTCCGGATGAAGACCAAAGATCTTGAGCGACCGATCCGGCAGAACAACTCAAAAGATAAAGAAGTATCGTTAATTTCTTCATGCTCGTTCCAAGTTCGAAGTACCATTTGTACAAATAAGAATCCCCTTCCTTACATGATTTCTTCTTCATATAGATAGATATAGGATCTATGGGGCAATTACTTAGAAGTACATTTTGTGCAACAGTCCTTCCTATCTGATAGAAAAGGATCTCATGATCCTGAACCGATCTTACCTGGGATCGCAAATCCCAAGTTTGTCTATGAAGAGCTGATCTAATTGTATTAGTTTCTATAATTGATTTCTTCTGTGTAATACTAATTGATAGGACCTCATTGATAAGTGCTACAAGATCTCGTGCATTGAAACCCATGGTTATGGACCCGAATCCGTTAGTATGGAACATTTTCTTTTCCAAGTGAAATCCTCTAGTATAGGAAAGAATGAAAAAGTGCTTTCGTTGTTGTGGAATAAGAAGCCTTCGTATCTTAATACATGTATTTAATTTATTCGGAGCTATTAGAGCGGGATCCACTTTTTGGGGAATATGAGTCGAAGCAATAACAAGAATATTTCTAGTGGAACATCTTTCACAATCCCTGGAGAGATAGTTCTCTAATAGACCGAGGGATAAGTAATTCGACTCATTCACATACAGATCATGAATGTTTGGAATCCATATTATGCAAGGAGACATTGCTTTTGCTAATTCGAATTGAAGGGTGATATCAAATCGGTCTATTTTTGGCGTCATATCCATAATAGTTAGCACATTCGTCATAGTTAGCAGCTCCATATCAAGGTCATCATCAATATCGTCACTATCATCAATATCGATATTGTCACTATCATCAAAATCGATATCGTCACTATCATCAAAATCGATATCGTCAATAGGATAACCTTTAGACTTATCATACAGGAACTTGTTTGGAAATACCGTAATGAAAGGAACATAGGAGTTTGTCGCTAGGTATTTGACCAAATAGGATCGTCCAGTTCCTATAGAA